GGGAACCAAAACTCATGTTTTTTGAAAAATAGAGGAAAAGACCTTCATTAGAAAAACAAAAACCTGTTACAAAAAAAGAAATAAGACTGGAATTGACACATTGATTAATTATTTTTTTTCGCAATTTTTTGAACCGTATGCATCCAAAGGTGCACGTACGGTTCAAAAGGGATACAATTTTGTCCTAATCAACCGACTTCATCGAGAAAGATTACTTTTTTTAGGCCAAGAAGTTGATAGCGAGATCTCGAATCAACTTGTTGGTCTCATGGTATATCTCAGTATAGAAGATAATACTAGGGATTTTTATTTGTTTATAAACTCTCCCGGCGGATGGGTAATACCGGGAATAGCCATTTATGATACTATGCAATTTGTGCCACCCGATGTACATACAATATGCATGGGATTAGCTGCTTCAATGGGATCTTTCATTCTGGTTGGAGGAGAAATTACCAAACGTCTAGCATTCCCTCACGCTTGGCGCCAATGAGTTTTTATTTGAAAAAAAAAGAAGACTATGCCTTCGCCATATCGAATATGAATAATCGAATATGAAAAAAATAAGTAATAATAGCATGGCACTTTGAGTTCGATATGAACAAACCATTATTGTTTTTTCATAACATGAGATTTTGTATCGAGATAGTAGTATGAAACAAAGGTTATTTCCGATTTGATCTTATGTGTCGGGAGGACATTTTAGCGTCACAAATCATTTTTCTTCCACACCAGAAGCCCTTTCTGATATTTATGAAAGAAGGAGGGGAGTACCAAAATGAAAAAAAACAAGATCATTTTTTCCTTATTTGGTCGTATCAGAAAGACACTTTGGGATTGCTAAATCACAGACGAAATAAATATATAATATAAAGCAACAGAACCATCATAGTATTTTTTTTTTTTTACTCTTACGAAAAGAAGGATGGTAAATGGATTATTCAACGATCTGACTGGATCGGATGGATTCTATTTCTTCCCTTCTTCGATGGAGGGGGGGGGGTAGTAAATTCCATTGCAGAGCCGTATGCAATGCACAAAAGATGCCTGTACGGTTGTTCAATTCTATTTATTTTTTCTTCTTGTTTTTTTTTATCCCCTTAACCCCATCATGCGAGATAGAAGGACCGTTCATGATGTTATATCAATATCATCAGGGTTATGATTCACCAACCTGCTAGTTCTTTTTATGAGGCACAAGCGGGGGAATTTATCCTGGAAGCGGAAGAACTGCTGAAACTTCGCGAAACCCTCACAAAGGTTTATGTACAAAGAACGGGCAACCCTTTGTGGGTTGTATCCGAAGACATGGAAAGGGATGTTTTTATGTCAGCAACAGAAGCCCAAGCTCATGGCATTGTTGATCTTGTAGCGGTCGAAAATGAAAATACTGGGGATTTCGTGTAAATCCATGATTCCATTTCATTTCAAACCATAATTCGAATTTTCCACGATTTTATTTTATTTTATATGTGATATTGAATCGAAATAATTCATAATCATCAATCATAAATCAGGTTAAGATCGATCTAAACCAACCCATTCTATAATATAATTCTATATATACGACATGCCAACTATTAAACAACTTATTAGAAACACAAGACAGCCAATAAGAAATGTCACGAAATCCCCCGCTCTTAGAGGATGTCCTCAGCGTCGAGGAACATGTACTAGGGTGTATGTGCGACTCGTTCAGATCATGAACTCGAACAAATGAGACAATTTTTCCAGTATCAATGATTAATACCAATGAATAGGATAGATAGAGTGGAAGAACGCCATTTACTATCTAAAAATGAAGATCTATCATATACCTATATTGTTGTGTATTGTGTATGGAATTTATGGTTTCTATTGGTGCAAATCCAATCACCTCGATTTGAGATGAGAAGCAATTCCCCATTGGTAGCAAATGGTTATCCATTAAGCGGGAGAAATGGTATTATAAGAAGCAAAAGAGTTATGCTCTTATTCTTGAAAGAACGGACTAACAGGGTCAGCTACCTAGCCAACTTTCATAATTAAATGCCGTCACTATATGGATAGCTCTTATTGTGAAAAGGCCTATTACTGTATAATTGATGGGTAGAGCCAAAGAGTGTGAACTATACAAGTTAACAATACCATTTGATTAAATGAGAGACGAGGCTCCGGCGCATAGAGAGGGCCTCACCGTTTAAGAAGTAACCATAGAAACGATGGAACCCACTATTTTTTTTTATTTAGTATCGGTAGAATTTATTATTTCCAGGTGAACTAAATGCCTGGCCTGGAAAGAATAAAAAATAGTGGTTGGGAAGGTTATAGTAGCAAAAGCCATTGGAATTTATATTTTATATATCGGAATAATCCGTTTTGTTATTAATCGACCGGGAGGGACAAATAATGACTGAAAGAAGAGAATTCAATTCAATTAGTTATTCATTAAAGTTTAATTTGATTCAATGACCAGAGTTAAACGAGGGTATACAGCTCGGAGACGTCGAACAAAAATTCGTTTATTTGCATCAACCTTTAGAGGGGCTCATTCAAGACTTACTCGAACAACTACTCAACAGAAAATGAGAGCTTTGGTTTCCTCTCATCGAGATAGAGGCAGGCAAAAGAGAAATTTTCGTCGTTTGTGGATCACTCGGATAAATGCAGTAACTCGCGAGAATAAAGTATTCTATAGTTATAGTCGATTAATATACAATCTGTACAAGAGGCAATTGCTTCTTAATCGTAAAATACTTGCGCAAATAGCTATATCAAATAAGAATTGTCTTTACATGATTTCCAATAAGATCATCAAATAAAGGAAATTATGAAGTAATATACAGGAATGATTGAACAAGAATTCCCCGGAGAATGAACTCCGGGAAGATAGAATAGAATAAAAATAAATTAAGAAAAAATTAAGATTAAGAATTAAGATAAGTAGTAGGAATGAACGAACATGTTTCAATAAAAAAAAAAGATTTCTTATTCCCCCATTTTTTTGTTTCTTATAACACAAGAATAAAATCTGGATTCTAGGCCTTTTCGAACAAAACATTACATTAATCTGAGCTTGAATTCAGATTAGAATTTGAGTTTTGAGTCAATTGAGGAATATGCCTATTTATTTCTGGCTCTAGGACCAGTAGTTCTAGGGATTGACTCGGCTCTCTCAAATTGTTTCTCATTATTAAGAAAAGGTAACAAAGATAAAATACGAGCTTGTTTTATAGCAATAGTAATTAATCGTTGTTGTTTCAAGGTCAATCTATTCACCCGTCTAGATAATATTTTTCCTTGTTCACTAATAAATCGACTAATTAAACTCATGTTTCTATAATCAATTCGATCCCCCGATCCAATTGGGGGCAAACGCCTACGAAAAGAGAGCTTGGATTTACGAAAAGGTTGCTTAGATTTATCCATGGGTTATTCCTTATCTCTAAAATTCTATTTCTTTATTCATTTCAGATCCGGCCAAAATAGGGTTTGATTTGTATAATTTGTATTTTTGTATAGTATAATTTGTATTATATAATTATTATGTTATATGTTAAGTTCTTCGTTAAGTTCTTCCTCTTTCTGCTCTTTGGATTGTAATGGAAAAATCGCACACATGTTCCGTTCGGTTTATTTCTTTATTTCCCCGTGAATCGTATGCTTGTGACAATAGCGACAAAATTTTCTCAATTCTAATCGACTGGGTGTATTGTGTCGATTCTTTTGAGTAATATATCTAGAAATACCTGGCGATTCTTTATTGACACCATTTCGGACACAACAACTAGTACATTCCAAAATAACTCTGACTCTGACATCTTTACCCTTGGCCATGAACCCCCTTTGGATTTTGGATCGACTTAACTTAACTTTTCTATTTTTGATCCGAAAAGAAAAAGAAGAAAAGAACAAAAAAAAATTTTTAAATTAATAGAAGTTACTAACTCGAAATTAAATTTCTAAAGATTTCATTGTAATTAATATTAATATATTAATAGAGTAATAATTAAGTAATACAAATTTTTTTTTCTAACTATCAATTATTCCTATCCTAATTCCAGTATTTCATTTATGTATCTTCTTTCTATGCTATGATTTCGTGGAGCCTCCCCTAGACTGGACCCACATTTCCATTTATGTTCTCCAAAATTCGATTTTAGATCCACTTTGGGGTTCAATACATTTTTTTTTCTTTCTCTTTCCTTCCTATCCTAAAGAACTTAAAAAGGGGGCGAAATGCATTTTAGTCACGTCACATAGAATTAGAGCTCCCATTTTTTTTTTCCTTTTTCGCATATTATATTAATATTAATAACTAGAATGAAAAAAAGGGAAATGACAAGGCGTCTGGGAATAAACGATTAATCTCTATCAATAGACCCGCTAAAGACCCAAACCATAGAGTAGTTAGCACAGGTGCCGTGGAGAGATATGTTTTTATATCTCGCATTGAAAATCCTCCTTCTTTATTGTTTATTGTAAAACATAGACATATATTATATGGTCAGATGCCGTAGTTCAAGATCATTTGTATTTATTTTTACGCGGAATTCCTAACTAAAATGGATATGTACAATGAACCAGTAGATATTCTTGTCCCTAAAAAAGAAAAGATGACCCGAGCATTATCGATAAATATTCATTCTTTTTTTTTTATACGTTAGGTTTCAGATGTATATAAATAAAATTATTTATAATATATATATATATTATATGAAACAAAAAAAAAAAGAAGAAATGGTAAGAAAATTGTATATAAATGGAGGGGAAAATAACAATGTGGAAAACAAGACAAGGATTTTGTACAATGACATTGTAAAACAATTTTGAAAAGGGATGTAGCGCAGCTTGGTAGCGCGTTTGTTTTGGGTACAAAATGTCACGGGTTCAAATCCTGTCATCCCTACCTATTACTTCTCCTATGGGCAGTAACGGGAGATTAATCGAGATCGATTAAAATTGGACATAATCTTTCATTTTTGCATACATATACTATATGTATGCAAGATATTTTGGGG